CTCTACTATCTCCCATCTATCTATTTTCTTTAGTTATTCACTAGAACAATTATGATCTGTAAGTTGATCCGGGGCAAGTGTTCGGATCTATTATGACATAGCCACGAGGCGCTCAACGGACACTTTTTAATCTTATAAAACCTTTTCAGGTATTTGAATTGACGCAAAAACAATTTTTTTGTGCAACTCAGTATATTCATATCTCAATTATAAGTTCCTAAATAGAACTACTTTATGTCTTACATAGAACATTTTACTTATTACTTTACTCTATTATTAAAAATTTACTCTATTCCAAATCGCGCAAGCAGTCATTAGTCATTACTAAACTAAGAGACATTCCAGTATTGATATTTAGTCATTCGAAAGCCTCTTTTATTAGTTTTAATAGGAATAAAAAAAAATAGATTCTCTACTCTATCTGTGTATCGGTTATTCCTACGAAATACCGGACGAAATAGAAAAAAACGATCTTAGAAGGGATATAATGAAATTCTTTGATTGGTTCTTTCCAGAGAACCTTTTTATTTGACTGATGGGGACAACAAACAAAACTATTTTACAAAACAATTTTATTATAACAAATAGAATTTCTTATTTTATTATAAAGAGTAAATAGAAAAATAGAAAAATTCTAAATAATACTAAAATAATACTAAATAAAATAAGAAAAGTGCTCTTATTCGAAACGCCTTGTGATCTTCAACCAATTCTGTGCTTCAATATAATTACCTGGAGTAAGCGCTATAGCTTGTTTCCAATACTCAGCGGCTTGATCGAACCAAGCCTCTGCAATTTCAGAATCTCCCTGTCGAATGGCCTGTTCTCCCCGGTCGGAATAGGCAGTTAAATTCCTTCCCTTAGAACCGTACTTGAGAGTTTCCTACTCATACGGCTCAGCAGTCAATTCTTTCGGTGTCCCATTTTTTAATCTACCATAATATATAATTATATAATTGAAATTGAATGAGATTTCTCATAGATCTATCTAATTTTTTTTTCTCGAGTTAACCAAAAGAGATTAATTGCATGAGTTTCAAACTTTAATTTTGATTAATAATTTAATCAGTTTTAGTTTTATCTTTTTTCCCACCTTCAGAAGAATAAAGCATAGGCATTTTCACTATCATTAGAATTTTCTAAAAGGTAACTATCTCGGTTTCATATATAAATTTCTATAGAATCTTTGAAAAAGACTTTCTTTCATAAGAAAGAAAAGACTTACTATCTTTGGGATCTGATTCTACACCGCTGCTCAATACCTTAGGGGATCGACTCTATTACATAAGTTGATTCCTAACTTTTATCTCATATCGTGACATAAGTAAGCAGTTCTTATTGTATCGGTCCAAAACCTCACTAATTGATCTTTACGGTGCTTATTCTTTCTATCAATTAGATCCTTTCTTTATCCATAGACTAAAGGATCTAGGCATACCTATTTCTTCATATTTGGACTTCTATGAAGTTTCTTTCTTTTTCTTTGCTACAGCTGATATAAATCGTTGTTTTGGACACGATAGATATGATATGTAGAAAGCCTATTTTCTAGTATTTATTAGCGGATTTGCTCTTTCTTTCCTTTTTTTCTTTCTATAGTGGAGATAGTCGCACGTAATGACAGATCACGGCCATATTATTTAAAGCTTGTGGTAAGAACGGGTTTCGTTCTAGTGCCCTAAAATAATATTCCAAAGCTTTCGTATGTTCTCCGTTCCTTGTGTGGATAAGACCTATGTTATAGAGTATATAACTTCTATCATAGGGATCAATTTCTAGTCGCATAGCTTCATAATAATTCTGTAAAGCTTCCGCATAATTTCCTTCGGATTGAGCCGACATCCGTTGCGGTCGTCTTCGATTCAAAGAATCTCCGTTCCAGAACCGTACGTGAGATTTTCATCTCATACGGCTCCTCCTTTTTTATGTGCATAATGAGAATAATACATGGAATCATCAAAAAAGATTGAAATAATTTCATTATGAACCGAACGGGGCTAGTGTTTTTACAAGAAATCTCTAACCAACCTTCCTGTAAAAGATCTTTTCTTAACATCAAGTATCTTGGTACTAGATAAAAATGATAACTCTAACAATTTCTTTGTTCTTAACACCCCTTAATTTCCGGGAATTAGTCACTTCAACAGTCTTCGATGGTTATACGGGTATCCAAAATACGAACGAGATGGATATTTGTTGTACCAACCATTCTTGTTAATCCCGATTCCGATAAAGAAAAGGTATAATTTATAACAAAGTTTTCGTATTGTTGATTCCTAGGCGTAGTGCTTCTTCCCCTATGCTGCCTATTGGTACTAGTGAAGTAGGGTTGACCTAACCCATAGGTCATAGGTGTAACCTTTCGCTCAATACTAGAATCTAAAATTGAAGCATCTGAGGCTGCATTAATCGGGGATACACGACAGAAGGAATTGTTTTATTTACAAACTTCACCTTCACAATAAGCGTAGATTTATTTCAATAATCTTTTTATTTCTCTCCCAAATAATGTATCTTTCTCCGAAGACTGAAATCGGTAAAGAAAAAAAACATCAAATCGCACCATCTCTGTAATAGGTGAATGCCTCTTTTTCTCCTGAAGTTGTCGGAATTATTCGTAATAAGATATTGGCTACAATTGAAAAGGTCTTATCAATAAAATTTCCATTTATCCGAGATCTGGGCATAGGTAGCAGTCCATTCTATAATTTCTTTTACTTACCTCTTGTGGGAAAATGATCCCACAAACAAAGAAATTGTACAGTACGAAATAACATAAAAATAAAAAAAAAATAGATCAATTGATTCGTTCTAATTCATTGATTTAATTTGGTATAAATATTGTAAGTAAAAAGAATAACTATTGGAAAAAGATGGGAGCGCCGTCTTCGCAAGAATGAAATGAATAGATATATATCTTTTTTTAACAGTTTTTCACAAAAAAAAAATCATTTTTATCCCCCCCCTTGAAGGAAGGGTTTTTCTTTGATGAAAAGTTTTCTATATTTTTTTATAGTTAGAATTGACTGTACGTACCTATCAAAAAATCTAATATGAATGACTCACTATTCACTCGATTTCTGGGCCATAATCATTATGTAGGAGAGATGGCCGAGTGGTTCAAGGCGTAGCATTGGAACTGCTATGTAGGCTTTTGTTTACCGAGGGTTCGAATCCCTCTCTTTCCGTACCTTTCACCTAATTCACCAATCTTATTAACGGCAATGTATCAAAGCAAATAACAATGGATACCATTATTCCAACGGTTAAGTTAGACCTTTCTTTTATTTTGATATAGATTCTTTATTCCTATGTTCCGCAGTACAGAAAATAAAATACTGGAAAGAGTAGACAACAGGGAATGAGAATCTCCCTACCGATCCGTGATCCATGAATGGGAGAAAAATCCCCGTATCAAACTCCTTACTTTGGTGGGGATTTTTGCTTAGGCGAAAAGGGAAAAATTGTCCGAACCCTTGTTTTATTGTTTTATTTTAATTAGGTTTAAGTCTGACGAGAATAATATTCTACAACCAGCAATTCATTTATTTTCAAACCGACCCATTGACTATCTATTATTTGATTGACTAATCCTTTATATTGGAATGGTTGAAGGGTCAAATGTTTTGGCAATTCCTCGCGGGGGGGTGAATCAAGATAATTTTGAATCAGAGCTCTAGATTTTTGTTCATCCCTCGCTGTAATAATATCGTGGGGTTTGCAGCGATAACTTGGTATATCTACTATACGACCATTAACTAAAATATGTCTATGGTTAACTAATTGGCGGGCTTGGGGAATAGTTGAAGCCATACCCAATCGAAAAAGGATGTTATCCAAACGCATTTCAAGTAATTGTAGTAAAACCTGACCTGTTGACCCTTTGGCTTTTCCGGCAATACGAACGTATTTAAGTAATTGTCGTTCTGTAAGACCATAATGAAAACGCAATTTTTGTTTTTCTTCTAAACGAATACGATATTGAGATTTTTTACTGGAACGTGATTGGTTTCTAAGATCGCTTCCGGCTTTAGGCCTTTTACTAGTTAGTCCCGGTAAAGCCCCCAGACGGCGTATTTTTTTGAAACGAGGCCCTCTGTAACGCGACATAAAGACTCCTTATTTTATTGAAATTTCATAAATTAAAACTAAACTAAATGATAATAAATAAAGCGAAATCTACTAAAGTATTGTACCACAAAGAATAATTAGATGAATTGTATAAATATCCGGACCTTATTGTATTTGTATATGTCTAAAAAAAACTAAAGATTCTTTTCTTGATTTGTTATACCGAGATCGAGCTCCTCTAATTTCTAATTGTAGGTTCCTACGACACGGTAGATCGGTGACTCTTGGAAAAAAAGGGGAAAGAATCCTTTTCAATATTCTTTGATTTCACATTATCAATTATGTTATGTAAAAAATCAAACAAATAAAGAAAAGCCTGCTATCGGAATCGAACCGATGACCATCGCATTACAAATGCGATGCTCTAACCTCTGAGCTAAGCGGGCTCACATAACAAAAATTGTACACATATAGGAATTTAGTAAACTACTGGGATCTTAATTATTAACTGTTCATTCTTAGTTTTCATAATGAATATAAATCTATAGAATTTAAAATAAATATTTGAATGAATAGATTATAGAACATAACGATTAATACTCTAAAAAGAATCTAATAATTCTAATTAGATCAATTAGAAATTTAATTAATTATTAATTAATATTAAAGTATTAATAAATTTACTTTTTTTTAGTCATTTTGAGTTATGTTCTAGAGGGTCTGCTTTAAGGAAATGAAAAGGAGAAGAATAAAATGAGAAAGAAGAAAGAGAAGGGTGTAATCGAGATAAATGCAATCCAGATCGTAATGAAAGATTCCTCTGTTTTCAGTCAGAAAAATAGAGGATAAGACGAAAAAAAAGAAAGAATCGACCGTTTGAGTATTTAAAATTACACGAGAAAAATGATAGAAAAGAAAGGAGTGCGTGT